GCAGCTACAGGTACACTGAACACAAAGCCAATCGTACAAGCAAGCAAGTAGATCATAACCATGTCGTTCCAAGACAAGATTCTTTGGACGATCCATTGAATCCTCCCGGCCCATATAGTAGACTTCTCTTTTCTTAGCCAACCTCTTCGATTGATGCGGAGCAAGTTGAGACAAGAAAGCAAAACCCATTTTGGGGTTAGACACGAGGCCGAAGACCGAAGGGCAGAGAAAGAACAGCCTATTTTGCGACAAACTATCTAATCCAAACAGCAGAGCGACATATGAGAGAATCTCAACGAGAGGGGCTGGATTGATACCCCTTCACTTGGATTCAATATAAATAAGAGAGGCATTGACTAGAATGATCTAGCCAATCATTTCTCCTCACTCCTCTAGCTCTATCAATTTATTTTTCATTGACATCAACGATTAGATGAAATTTCCAACTAATGGCACTTTTCCAATAGAGAGTAAGGCAAGGAAAGGAAGGTGTGGCATACTCTTATTCTATTTGGCTTAGGCCTATCGGGAGTGAAGAAGGAGAGCAGAGATTCTTTCCGGGATGAGAAGAGGAGACCCTATTTCTGAAATTTCTTTATTTGTCTTTCCGATCCGGTCTGTAAATAATTACCTGTCTTGGATGTCTTGCTTTGAATAGAACTTAGTTGATGAACCAAGCACTGGAGGAGACTTCTCTTCTGATCCTCCTTTTCTATGGCTATCGGTAGAGGATAAGGGGCAAACTATAGGTCAGCGCTTTCTCTTAGCATTCCATTCTCGCCTCTCTCTCTTAGGATGTTGAGTGCATTCTTCCTTTATATCTTCTTTCCTTTCAAGAAGGATTTCGTCTGAATCTTAATACTTAAGAAGAAAGAGAGAAGGAAGCTTAGTTTGGCTTGACCTCCTCTCCCTCTCTCCATTCGGTCGCAGTGGATTTGCGAAAAGAAAGGTTCTTCAAAATCTTGCACCAAGATATAGCATTGAGGCCTACAAACTTGTCTAGCCAGCAAAGCATCATTGAAACTCTCCAGGTCCATGAATCCCATCCCTCCAATTTGCTTGGCATTTGTAATAGTCTTCCAATCAACCCAGTGGACCTTCTTCTCCTTGGGGCAGTGACCCCACCAGAAAGTTCCCATAAGGGAATGGAGGCCTTGGCAAACTTGGGTAGTTTCAAGCAGGCCATGGTGAAGGTGGGAATGCATTGGAGCATGGCTTTGATGAGTACTTATCTTCCCGCTTTAGAAAGTCTGAGCCCAGGCTTGAGTTTTCTTCTCAACTCTGTCTATCAAATAGTTGACTGCAGCTCTCTTACCCCACGGATGCCAAGATCTTTCTCATAACCATCCATCTCTTGCATTAAGAGCGCCTGGAGTGGGAAGCCAGTTGCAAGATTGAACCCTGGGTTCAACAATGCCTAAAAAGCCTCCTAAAGAGTCAAAAATGATCTGCTTATTCCGCTCTTAGCGCTATTTGACAGAGGAAGTTTCGCTGGGCTGTCTATCTCATCAGCTGATAATGAAGTAGGCTTTCCTGTAATGTCCATTTTTTTTGTAGTAAGGAAAAGTAGTCTAAAAAAATGGTGTATTGCATTTGCTCGTCAGTGTAGTATTCACTCTCTAGTAAAGGCACTCGATTAGCCGGGCTACGCACCTATTTTTCAAGCCAGGAAACTCTGCCCGAGCCCGAGTCTTGCTCCCTGGGCCAATTTGGAGACTACAACCTCATCTCATACATTTGGGTGACTTGGATGAAGCTATTCAAGAGAACAGAGACTAGCTACAATGGTCAACATTCTCCTTTCGAGGGAGATCCTTTCTAGAGTCATCGGCCAGCCATAAGGATGAAAGTTTAAAGCGCATCCCTAATTCCCCTACTCCATAGGGATTTGGGGTCAAAACTTGCAATCTAGGCCCGCTTTCGACAGCAGGATTGGATATGATTGGTGATACTCCTGTGCAGTCTCCGCCGGGCCAGCAAACCATCGCGGATTCGATCGCAGGCGTCTATGCTGTAGCACATGGCTGACTCCGAGTGGCCTACATATACATATGCACTCTGTCTGAAAGGAACTGTGGCCTACCCGCCCTGAGAGACCCCCTTCCTTCTCAGGGACAACCGGTAACTTAAGACCAGCGGATCGGGGAAGGGAGAATACGAGAGAGAAGACTATCTGGGGTTGATAGTAATCTCATACCTTTCGGTAGTCTATTTTCGAGGTCATACACAATTACACTGTCCTCCGCTTCGGTCCGACATAAAGTAAAGGGGCCAAGTGAGTTCCCGAACACACAGGTTATCGCTACGCAACGATTTCTGAAGAACAAGTAGTCCTTTCTTTACTCCCCGAGCTTCGCATCGCTTGCTCTACTTCCCCGTCATATTCCGTCTTTCTCTACTCCCCCCGAATAGTCACTCGTGGACTCCCTTCCTTTTATCTAAAGCCCTATTGGTAGCAGTACGATAGAGCGAACCCTGAAAGCCGTATGGAGCCCTTTCG